CTATCAAAAAAATGAATTAGTTCAGCTAGTCCTCTTATACCCTGAGTTAAGGATATTGTATAAAAAGCATCTATGTAACCACGATTATATGACCAATCATATATCACATTTCTTATTTTGTCCCCTAAAATTCTATTAGGACCTCTTTTAGAAAACGAATTTAGTAAGTTCAAATTTTGTAAAGATGAATAAATAGGCTTATATAAAAAAGACGATATAAATATTCCGAAAAAAGCTATACTGACAGAAAAACTTGCATTTGTCACAAATTCATACCAATCCACAGAATTACTTGAATTCTGATGTAAAAGGTTTATAGACGGATTTAACAATTTGGATAAAATATCCAAATGAATTCCTTCTTGATTAAAAGAAAAGGGAATTCCTACGACTCCAACAAACAAAGTAAATAGCACTAATATAACCATGGAAAATAGCATAGTATTGTCCGATTCATGAGGATAAGAGAAAGTCTTTTTAGTACCAAAATGAGTAATAGTAATAAAGGGATGCATCCTGTTTTTTCCATTACCACCAATTTGATATGTCTTATTCCAAAAAAAAGAAGCCCTTTCATTATTATTCATTGTTAATGTTAATAAACTTAATAAACGAAAATTGTTTTGAATCGTTTTTGGTACTTCTTTTCCCCATAGAGATATTGAATGGTAGGAACTACTTTTTTGACCACTGTAATTTTGAAAATGAACATTGAAATGTCCCTCAAAAGTAAGTAAATAGATCCGAAACATATAAAATGCGGTTAATCCTGCTGTAGAACAAGCTATTATTGCGAAAATAGGCGAATACAACCAACTATCATTAAGAATTTCATCTTTGGACCAAAAACAAGCAAGTGGAGGAATACCACAAAGAGAAAGTGTACCTACTAAAAAAGCAGTTTTTGTAATTGGTACATGCTTTTTTAAACCTCCCATAAGAACCATATTCTGACTTTTATCTGGAGAATATCCAACAATAGCTTCCATTGAATGAATAATTGATCCGGATCCTAAAAACAACAATGCTTTCGAATAAGCATGAGTAATCAAATGAAATAAAGCGACTCGATAAGACCCCATACCTAGAGCTAACATCATATAACCCAATTGAGACATTGTAGAATAAGCTAAACCTCTTTTAATATCTTTTTGAGCAAGAGCTAAAGTAGCCCCCAATAATACTGTTATTATACCTATTAAGGATATGAAATTCATTATGTAAGGTATGATTATAAAAAGAGGAAGAAGTCGAGCTACAAGAAAAATGCCCGCTGCTACCATAGTAGCGGCATGTATAAGAGCCGAAATAGGAGTAGGACCTTCCATGGCATCAGGTAACCATACATGAAGGGGGAATTGTGCCGATTTAGCAACTGCACCGGCAAATAAAAGAAAGGCACACAAAGTAAGAAATAAAAAAGGAACCTCATTATTAGAAATCAAGTTATTGAATATTTGGAACAAATCCCGAAATTCAAAAGTACCGGTTATCCAATAAAGACCTAAAATTCCTAATAATAAACCAAAATCGCCTACACGATTCGTTACAAAGGCTTTTTGACAAGCAGTCGCCGCACTAGGTCGTGTGAACCAAAAACCTATTAATAGATAAGAACACATTCCAACTAATTCCCAAAAAATATAAATTTGTATCAAATTCGAACTAGTAACTAATCCCAACATGGAAGTATTGAAAAAACTCATATAAGCAAAAAATCTCAAATATCCTTGATCATGAGACATATAATTGTCACTATAAAAAAGAACCAAAATTCCAACAGTAGTAATTAATATTAACATAATAGAAGTAAGTGGATCTATTAAGTGACCGAACTCTAAAGAAAAATCATTATTAATGGTCCAAGACCATACATATTGATAGATAAAACTTCTATTTATTTGCTGAATAGATAGATAGACCGAAAGTATCATAACTATGCTTAACAATAAAATACTAGGAAAAGCCCACATACGGCGAAGATTTTTTGTTGCCGTTGGAAAAAGTAGAAGTCCCATTCCTATTAACATAGGAACTGGAAGTGGAATGAAGGGGATAATCCATGAATATTGATATGTATATTCCATAAAAAAACCTTTTTATTTTTAATTAATTCTTTCTAATTCACCGGCTCTTATATCTTTTTATAGGTTCAATAAAAATCAAGATATGGAAAACTTAAATAGAATTTTCGATTCCTAATTATTCTGAATCTTTCTTCTTTACCCAATACTTCAAAGATTCAAATCAAGAAGTTAGAATTGGTCAAATGATATGAATATGATCAAGTTACTAGTTATATTTAAAATGAAATAACACACTAATTCATTTTCTTAATATTGAATATTAAGTATAAGTAAGATTTTTATGAAAATGCAGAAAAAAATTCAATTATTATTACGTATTACGATAATTTATATCCATAGAGCAAATAATTACACCAAAATAGATTAGTTATTACATTACTTTATATTGATATAAATAATAGGATGGTGCATACCAAAACTGGCCCAATAAAAAAAAAGAATTAGTTCTTTTTTTATTATTAGTTCGTTTATTCATAATCATTAACTAATTCATGGTAGAACTGATTATCTTTCATTCGAATAAAAGACATTTATTTTTCTTTGTAGAAAACGCTAGCAGATCCCACACTTTTCTTTCAATACCCGGGAGAAGAAATAGACTTAAAAGAAAAGACAAAATTACTAAGATGACTTTTATAAAATCATATATCCTTTGATTAACTACTAGTTTAATTCGAATTTTAAAATAAAAAAAATGTGTACTCCTTCTTTTCTTTTGAGCTTGACCAACTAATAAAAAACTAAAGTAATTTGAGTAATTCGGAATTTTTTAGATAAGGATTGGTTTTTTAAACTTTTCGGTGTATTTTTTTACATGTATAAATATAGCACGACGAAAATAGACAGAGATATATAAAAAAAAAAAATGGAATTGTTTGACCAATAGATGTCTTTCACATTCAACTAGAGAAATGAATAACTTTTTCAAATTTATCATGGCAGTTCCAAAAAAGCGTACTTCTATATCAAAAAAACGTATTCGTAAAAACATTTGGAAAAAGAAGGTATATTGGGCAGCGTTGAAAGCTTTTTCCTTAGCGAAGTCTCTTTCTACCGGGAATTCAAAAAGTTTTTTTGTGCGACAATGAAATAGTCAAACACTAGATTAAATAATCTTAATCTGAAAATGGTACTTAAAAAAAAAAAAGAAAAAAGAGACAAGGTTTCACTTTTTTTTTTTGAATATGTTTTATCCGGTGGGGATTCTTATTTTCCTCATCGGTACACTTATCTGTCATATCATAATAAATAAGAAAATAAAAAAAAAAATTCTTAAACAAGATGTTCAGTTCAGGCCAATATCGAATTAGTTTTCTAAATCCTAAATCAAATTCTTTACAGGACGAAAAACCAACCTAAGGTCTAAGGGTTAATATAAAGTTCTACAAGTAGTTAAATAAAAAATTTGGAATGGCACACTGTACTGTGATCCATAAAAAGACTTTTTTGTTCATTGATAAAAAGTCCATCTTAGATTCATAAAATCAGATAAATAAATTTTAAAATTCAAAAATGAAATCAAATGATAATAAAGATTTTTATAGGAAACGCTTCAATCCATATTGAAACAAAACGAGTTCTTTCTCATCACTTTGAATGAAAATGAAAAAAAAATATTGAATTGACTCCTTCAATCTCGACGATTAAAATGAAATAATAATATATTATTATTTCGAGTATGCCGCTATGGTGAAATCGGTAGACACGCTGCTCTTAGGAAGCAGTGCTAGAGCATCTCGGTTCGAGTCCGAGTGGCGGCATGGCATCTTCGAAAACAAATAGAATAAGTCCTATAATAAATTCAATTCCTGTTTTCAATTCCGTAGAATTGGTTTACCCCACTTTTTTATTTTAATTAAATTAAAACAATTTTATGATATTTTCCACTTTAGAACATATATTAAGTCATATATCCTTTTCGATCGTTTCAATTGTAATTACAATTTTTTTTATAAGCTTATCAGTCGATGAAATCGTAGGACTCTATGATTCGTCAGAAAAAGGCATGATAGCTACTTTTTTCTGTATAACAGGATTATTAGTCACTCGTTGGATTTATTCGGGTCATTTCCCGTTAAGTGATTTATATGAATCATTCATTTTTCTTTCATGGAGTTTCTCCGTTATTCATATGGTTCCGTATTTTAAAAAACATAAAAATTATTTAAGCGCAATAACCGCGCCAAGTACTCTTTTTACCCAAGGCTTTGCTACTTCAGGTCTTTTAACTGAAATGCATCAATCCGAAATAGTAGTACCCGCTCTCCAATCCCAATGGTTAATGATGCATGTAAGTATGATGATATTGAGCTACGCAGCTCTTTTATGTGGATCATTATTATCAGTAGCTCTCTTAGTCATTACATTGCGAAAAGCCATAAGGATTTTTAGTAAAAAAAACAAGTTTTTAAATGAGTCATTTTCCTTTGTGGAGATCCAATACATGAATGAAAGAAGCAATGTTTTACTAAACACTTCTCTTTTTTCTTCCCGAAATTATTACAGGGCTCAACTGATTCAACAATTAGATCAGTGGAGTTATCGTATTATTAGTCTCGGGTTTATCTTTTTAACCATAGGTATTCTTTCGGGAGCAGTATGGGCTAATGAGGCATGGGGGTCATATTGGAATTGGGACCCAAAGGAAACTTGGGCATTTATTACTTGGACCCTATTTGCGATTTATTTACATGCTCGAACAAATAAAAATTGGGAAAGTTTCAATTGCGCAATTGTGGCTTCTATAGGCTTTCTTATAATTTGGATATGCTATTTTGGGGTCAATTTATTAGGAATAGGATTACATAGTTATGGTTCATTTAATTTACATTAAGATCTAATTAAATAAAAAAAATATCGACAAATACAAACATAGAACAAGCCTATATAGAAATAGAATAGAAAAATAAGTAA